AATAAAGTGGCTGAGTTAATAGGCGGTAGATTGTAAATCTATAAACGAGTTTAAAACTCCTTTGTTAAATAACTCTATAGTATAAAAATAACATTAAATTGCAAGTTTAAAGATGTGTAATCACTAGGGTTTAATAAATAAAATAGAATTTAAAAGGATAATACTTTTTTTGAAAGCTTTGAAGGCTTTTAGTTTAAATAACTTAAAATTCTAAATTAATAATAAGTAGATAGGTAAAAATATACCGATAAAGTTAAATGAAGTTTTAATTATAAGGGAAGGAGAAATCGATGTAAAAGATTTGTATTTTATATTAAAGTTTATAATAGGATTTAGTAAGAGAATAAATGGGATAACGATTCGTAAATAAAAGTATAATGTAATTAAAGTTGAAAAAAGTAAGAAAAATAATGGTAAAAATAGATTTAAGTTTACTATAATTTGAATTAAAATTCATTTTGGAATAAATCCTGTAAATGGAGGTAGACCTCTTAATGATAAAAGGTTAAGTGAGATTAAGGTTGCATGAAAAATTCTATTTTGATCAGATTGTATTAGATTTGAGAGAGTAAAAGTTTGTAGTTTATGGAATATCCTTATTACTGATAATAAAATTAAAGAGTAAATTAGGAAATATAAAATTCAAAAGATATCGCCAGCTGAAATTGCAATTAATATTCATGATAAATGATTAATTGAGGAAAATGCTATAATTTTACGTAGATATATAATATTTAATCCTCCAAAAGCACCAATTAAAGCTGATAAAATAGCTGAAAATATAGTTATTTTTACTAAAATATTATTAATTATTAAGTAAGAAAGAAGAATTATAGGAGCTAATTTTTGGATTGTTGAAAGTAAAAAGGCTTGAGGTCAAGCTAATCCTTCTATAATTTGTGGAAATCAGAAATGAAATGGAGCACTAGCTAATTTTAATAAAAGAGCAAGAAAAATAAAGAATGATCTAAAAAAAAGTGATGAAATAGAAATAAATCCTGAAGCAATTAATAGTGCTGATCCTAGGGCTTGAATAAGGAAATATTTTAAAGCTGCTTCTGAAAAATAAGAATTTATTTTTAATGTAATTAATGGAATAAATGATATTATGTTAAGTTCTAATCCAATTCATGCTCCAAACCAAGATGGAGATGAAATTGAAATAATAGACCCTAAAATAAGTGTAAAAAAGAATAATATATAGGAAAGAGGAAAGATCATTAAAAAGAGAAAGATTTTACTTTCATTTACGGGGTATGAACCCATTAGCTTAAATATTAGCTTATCTTTTAAAAAATTTATTTTATTCGTTAATGTAAAGAGCATAAAAAGTTTTGATCTTTTAAGAAATGGTGCAATTCCATTACGTTTAATATAGGTAAAGAAAATTACATAATTAGCTCTATCAAAGCTATCCTTTTAAATCAGGCACTATATTTAAAATATAAAAATAAAAATTTATTTTTATTTTTATATAAATAAATAATAATGGTAGTTTTAAGAAAATAATGGATTATATATATATATATACTTTAAATATGTTATATTATTTGTTCCTATTTTTCATTATTATTTAGAGTGTAATTTTTATATCTACAAGAAATGAATATAATAGCGTTTGACCCTCTATATGGAAAGTAATTTCAACGGGAAAGAATCCGTTTGTTCTACTAAAACTTGGATTCTTTTTGAGATGAAATTACTTTCCACTTTGCTTTGTTGTTTCATGACACTTTTTTTTGTATAATTTTGAATTATTATATATTCCTTATGCGTAAGGAACATTCTCATATAAGTGTTTATTTGGGGAGATATTTAGATAATGTTTTATATATATGTATGGTTTATATTGTTCATTGTTTATAAATAGTTAAATGTCCTATATTCTTTACTCTTAATGTATATTATAAATATTCATTGATTATATTATATTAATAGAATATATTATTTTTCTGTATATTTTTCTTAATTTAAGTATATTAATAATTTTTAAATTATATTGTTTTATATTTATATAATGAGTTTATAGAATGTTTTATTTTAGCTAAGTTCTTTACGATATTATTGAAATTGTATGAAAGTTGTAGCGTGAATTTTGATTTAATTATATATTAAATTAGTAAAGTAAGTAAGTTTAATTATAAGTTATATGGTCTCAGCATAAATTATTAATAAATATATAAAAGTATGAATTAGTAATAATATTAAAAGTCTGATAAATATTTGTGCCAGCATTCGCGGTTATACTTTGGGATTAAGTAAAGTAGGTTAGATATAGTTAGATGTTTTAGTTTTAAAATAATTTATTGAGAATAAAAGGTAAAATTGAGCTGTTGTTTATATAAAATGATAAAAAGTTATCGAAGCTAATAAAATTTGGTTAAAAACTAGGATTAGATACCCTATTATTCCAAATAGAAATTTATAAATCTAAATTAGTAATAGATATTATCTTGAAAATTAAAAAATTTGGCGGTGATTTAATCTTTTTAGAGGAATTTGTTTCTTAATCGATAATCCACGTAAAATCTTACTTATTTTTGTTTTTAGTTTGTATACCATCATTATCAGGTAATTCTTAAAGGAAAAATTACTGGATTTAATTGTTTATAAAAATTAGATCATGGTGCAGCTTATAAATAAGTTGAAATGAATTACAATAAATTATTTTAAAATGAATTAATAAAATAAATTTTGTTATGAAGGAGGATTTAATTGTATTATAAGTTTAATAAGCTTATAAGAAATAAGCTCTAAATCATGTACATATCGCCCGTCGCTTTCACCTATAAGTGAAATAAGTCGTAACATAGTAGATGTATTGGAAAATGTATCTAGAATTATCAAAGTATAGCTAAATTAGTTTAGCATTTCAGTTACGTTGAAAAGAATTATCGTGCAAATCGATTTGCTTTGAATATTAAAAACTTATTTAAATGTTTTATAGTAATTTAATAAGTATAAGAAAAATAATTTTATAAAAGAAATATTAAGTAATTTTTAGTGAAATATAAGTTGAAATTATAGATAATAAGTACTGTAAAGGAAAGTGTAATGTAAGGAAATTTTTTATAGTAGATTTAAGTTTTCGTATTTTGTGTATCAAAGAGAATTTATATAAGCTATTTATTTTTAGATATCTCGAAATAAAAATAGCTAATTTTATATAAAAGTTTTTGTGGAAAATAAATTTTTAATATAAAATTTAAGATGATATGTTAATCGAGTTTTATTATATCTGGTTTTTTAAAAATAAATTTAATTTAATTTTTGTAAGTGATTTTATACAAAATTTAAGTGTAGGAGGGATTAGCTTCTTATAAAATAGGATAATGAAAAGTTAAATTATTAAGGTGTTATTGAATTAGGCTTAAGAGTAGCTATATTTGTAAAGTGTTTTAACTAAACTTTATATAAAAAATATTTATTAAAACTTTTAATTAATATTAAAAAATGAGTTTAAATTATAGAGATTTAAATATAATGATTTTATTAGTATAAATTTTTGTTTTAGTTAATAATTAAAATAGTAAATTATTTTTATTAATTAATGTAATGGTAATATAAAGGAATTCGGCAAATATTTTCTTTGCCTGTTTATCAAAAACATGTCTGTTTGGAGATATAAAAAGTTTAACCTGCCCACTGAAAAAATAATTTAAAGGGCCGCGGTATTCTGACCGTGCAAAGGTAGCATAATCGTTAGTTTTTTAATTGGAATCTTGTATGAATGGTTGGACAAAAGAAAGTCTGTCTCTGTATTATTAGTTGAATTTAACTTTTGAGTGAAAAGGCTTAAATGAATTAAAGGGACGATAAGACCCTATAAAGCTTAATATTAAAATATTATTAGGTTGAATTTTATATATTATAAAAATTTAATAATAAAATTTATTATATTGGGGCGATAATAGTAAAAAGATTATTAACTGCTTAATTTTTAATACAAATATAAATGAAATATTATAAATGATCCTAATTAAAGATTAAAAGTTTAAGTTACTTTAGGGATAACAGCGTTATTTTTTTTGAGAGTTCTTATCGAAAAAAAAGTTTGCGACCTCGATGTTGAATCAAAATATCTATATAATTGCAGAAGTTATATAAGAAGGTCTGTTCGACCTTTAAATTTTTACGTGATTTGAGTTCAGACCGGCGTGAGCCAGGTCGGTTTCTATCTTTTAGTAAGTAAAAAATTATTTTAGTACGAAAGGATTTAATAATTGAAATTATTTTTAAATAGTTGATTTACTATTTTGGCAGATAATATGCACTGGATTTAGGATCCTGTTAAATAGAAATAAGTTCTATAAATAGTTAAATAATTAGGTATCTAATTGTTTTGTGACTTTAATGATTGTAGAAATTATTAATTTTTTAATTTTAATTGTATGTGTGTTAGTTGGAGTAGCTTTTGTAACATTATTGGAACGAAAAATTTTAGGTTATATTCAAATTCGAAAAGGACCAAATAAAGTAGGATATATAGGTATTTTACAACCTTTTTCTGATGCTGTAAAACTTTTTACTAAAGAGCAGCTTGTTCCTACTATATCTAATTTTTTGGTTTATTATATGTGTCCTGTATTTAGTTTATTTATTTCTCTTTTAGTATGAGTTGTAATTCCTTATGAAGTAGGGTTAATAAGTTTTGATTTAGGTATTTTATTTTTTTTATGTTGTTTAAGTATAGGAGTTTATTCTACCATAGTTGCTGGTTGGTCTTCAAATTGTAAATATTCACTTTTAGGAAGATTACGTGCTGTAGCTCAAACTATTTCTTATGAAGTAAGATTAGCTTTAATTTTATTATCTTTTGTTATATTAATTGGTGGTTTTAGTTTAGAGTTATTTAATAAATATCAATATTATTTTTGATTTATTATAATTGCATTTCCTTTAGCTTTAGTATGGTTTAGGTCTTGTTTAGCTGAAACTAATCGTACTCCTTTTGATTTTGCTGAAGGAGAGTCTGAATTGGTTTCTGGGTTTAATACTGAATATGGAGCTGGTGGTTTTGCTTTAATTTTTATAGCTGAATATGCAAGAATTTTGTTTATAAGTGTATTATTTGTTATTTTTTTTTTAGGAGGGAGTCCTTTTAGTGTAATATTTTATTTAAAAAGAGTAATAGTTGCTTTTGCTTTTGTTTGAGTTCGTGGGACATTACCTCGATTGCGATATGATAAATTAATATATTTAGCTTGAAAAAGTTATTTACCATTATCAATTAATTATTTAATTTTTTTTGTAAGATTTAAGATATTTTGTTTTTGCTTAGTTTATAACTAAATTAACATATTAGAATCAATTATTAAGATGAATATTCTTATTTAATGTTTTCAAAACATTTGTTTTATTTTAAACTAAATAATCATTTGAGTATATTATCTCATCAAATTAATAATAAAGGATTTAAGATATAAAATGAGAAATATGAAATAGTAAGAATCTGTCCTGTAAAAATATAGGGGTCTTCAACTGGTCGTGCTCCAATTCATGTTAAAAGGATGACGATTACTACGAAAGTTCAGAATAAGATTTGATTTATTGGATAAAATGCTAATCTTTGAAATTTTGAGGTGTGAGTAAATGGTAAAATTATTAAAATAGCAACAGAGGCTGCTAAAGCAATAACTCCTCCTAGTTTGTTTGGAATTGATCGTAAAATAGCATAGGCAAATAAAAAGTACCATTCTGGTTGAATATGAGGAGGAGTAACTAGTGGGTTGGCTGGAATAAAATTATCAGGATCTCCTAAAAAATAAGGGGCAAGGAGACTTAAGAATAAGAGAGCAGTTAATATAACAACAAATCCTACAATATCTTTAAATGTAAAGTAAGGATGAAATGGTACTTTATCAATTTGTCTTGAAATTCCTAAGGGATTATTAGCTCCTGTTTGATGTAAGAAAAGAATATGAATTAATGAAAAAGCTGCAGCAATTAATGGTAAAATGAAATGAAATGAAAAAAATCGTGTTAATGTGGCATTATCTACGGAAAATCCTCCTCAAATTCATTGGACTAATTCTGTTCCAATAAATGGAATAGCTGAAAATAAATTTGTAATTACTGTAGCACCTCAAAATGATATTTGACCTCAGGGTAAAACATAACCTAAAAATGCTGTTGCTATAATTATAAATAAGATTACTACTCCAACTATTCAAGCATGAAAATTTATATATGATCTAAAATAAATTCCTCGTCCAATATGAGCATATAAGCAAATAAAGAAAAATGATGCTCCATTAGCATGTATAGTTCGTAATAATCATCCGTAATTTACATCTCGACAAATGTGAACAACTCTTGAGAAAGCTAGATTAATATGGGCAGTATAATGTATAGCTAAGAATAAACCAGTTGCAATTTGTACAATTAAACAAAGTCCTAATAATGAACCAAAATTTCAGAATGTGGAAATATTTCTTGGTAAAGGTATGTCTACTAAAGCATTATTAGCAATTTTAAATAGTGGGTGGGATTTACGTAATGGTGTTGTCATTTATTGTGTAAGTCGTAAAGGTCCTTTAAATAAATTTACAATTTTGACTACTACAATTAATATAAGTAATAAGTATGAAATGATAAAGATAGTAAATGCTATTGATGGAGTATTATAGATTCATCTAATGATAAAAGGTGTAGAAGTTAAAGATTTGATAGATGAAGTTGGGAGAGATGTGGAGTTTATAATTAGAAAAGGATCTAATAATAAAAATATAAAGGAGATAGAAATTGAAAAAAAGGAGATAAATAATAAATATGATTTAAAGATAAATGGTTCATTAGAAGCAAGAGAAGCAACATAAATAAATAAAACTAATATACCTCCTAAGAATACTAAAAATAGAATATAAGAAAATCAGAAAGAATAAGTTGAAATTCCTACTGTAATTGAAATTAAAATTGTTTGAATTAGAAGTATTAATCCTATGGCTAGAGGATGATAAAGTTGAGTAAATAAGATTGAAAAAGTAATTAATAGTGGTATAGTTAATATTAAAATGTCAGAGAATAGTTTATTAAAAATATTAGTTTTGGGAATTAAAGATAAAGAGGTTTCCTTTTTCTCTGAAGTTTTAAGAAAATTATATTTCATTATTGGTTTACAAGACCAAAGTTTTAAGTTAAACTATTAAAACTTTAAGCATATATATGTATATACATATATAAGTGAAGTTATAATTAAATTTATAATAAATTAATGACAAATTTTGGATTATTAAGTGTTTTTAGGTCTTTGTTAATAATTTTTTGTGGTTTATGAAGATTTATTTCTTATCATAAACATTTGTTAAATTCATTATTAAGATTAGAGTTTATAATATTGGGTATTTTTTGATTGTTAAATTTACAAATGTCAGTTGTGGGGAATGAAATATATTTTGGTTTATTTTTTTTAACTTTAACTGTATGTGAGGGAGCTTTAGGATTGTCATTATTAGTATTTATTGTACGGAGGCATGGGAATGATTATTTTAAAAGATTTAGAATTTTAGAATGTTAAAATTTTTATTACCTATAGTTTTATTGATAAAATTTAAGGAAGATTGAAAGATTATTCAGTTTGGATTAGGTTTATTAAGTTTTTTAGTTGGATTAAATTGTTTTCATAATATATATATATATAATTTAGGATTTAATTTAGGTTTAGATTTTTTAAGTTACGTAATAATTTATTTAAGTGTATGAATTATATTTTTGATTATTATTGCTAGAGAGCGAGTAAAAATGAATATAAATTTTCCTTCAATGTTTATTATTGTAAATATTTTATTGTTATTAAGGCTTTTTATTACCTTCTCTTCTTTAAATTATTTATTATTTTATATTAGTTTTGAAATATCGTTAATTCCTACATTAATTTTAATTTTGGGTTGAGGTTATCAACCTGAACGAATTCAGGCTGGAATTTATATACTTTTTTATACTTTAGCGTTATCTTTGCCTTTATTAGGTTCATTGTTATTTATTTATTTTAAAGATGGTAGATTAATTATGATATTAAGAAAGCCTATTTATATTGAAAGTTATGTAAGTGTTATTTGATATTTTTGTAGGGTTATAGCGTTTTTAGTTAAATTGCCTATATATATATTTCATTTATGATTACCTAAAGCTCATGTTGAAGCTCCTGTTGCTGGATCTATAATTTTAGCTGGTGTTTTATTGAAATTAGGGGGGTATGGGTTGATCCGTATTTTAATTATATTTCAAAAAGTTGGTTTAAGTTTTTCTTGATTATGAGTAAGAATTAGATTAGTTGGTGGTGTTGTTGTTAGATTATTATGTTTACGACAAGTTGATATAAAATCTTTAATTGCTTATTCTTCCGTTGTTCATATGAGATTAGTATTGTGTGGTTTAATAATTTTTAGTTGATGAGGTTTAATGGGAGCTGTAGTAGTAATGGTAGGTCATGGATTATGTTCTTCTGGTCTTTTTTGTTTAGCTAATATAGTTTATGAGCGTGTTGGAAGACGAAGTCTTTTAATTAGGAAAGGATTATTAAATTTTATGCCTAGAATGGGATTATGATGGTTTTTATTAAGTGTAGGGAATATAGCTGCCCCACCATCTTTAAATTTATTTGGAGAAATTAGTTTGATTATTAGATTAATAAGGTGAAATATGTTAAGGATAATTGGATTAATACTAATTTCTTTTTTTAGGGCTAGATACACTTTATATATATATAGATTGAGTCAACATGGTATTTTTTTTAATGCTTTATATTCTTGTAGTTCTGGTAAAGTTCGAGAATATTTAGTATTGTTTTTACATTGATTTCCTTTAAATGTATTGATTTTGAATTTGAATATTGTTAGAGGAATTTAAATATTTACAATTAGTTAGTTTTAAGTGACTAAAGAATAATAGTTTTTGTAGATAATGGTTTGAAAAATTTATATACATGTAATTAGAATAATGTTTTTAGGCTTAAATTCTATTGTTTGTGGGTTTATTTTTATAAATAAAATATATTCTGGAGTAGTAAATGTAATTGAATGAGAATTAATAAGGATAAATTCTTTATCAGTAATTTTTGTAATTATTTTTGATTGAATTTCTATATTATTTTTGTCTTTTGTATTATTGATTTCTAGAAGAGTAATATATTATAGTGGGAGATATATAATAGGAGATAGAAATTATAATCGATTTATATATCTTGTTTTAGCATTTGTTTTTTCTATAATAATAATAGTTTTGAGACCTAATTTAATTAGTATTTTATTAGGGTGAGATGGTTTAGGTTTAGTATCATATGCTCTTGTTATTTATTATCAAAATGAAAAGTCTGCTAATGCAGGAATGTTAACTATTTTATCTAATCGAGTTGGGGATGTTGCTATTTTATTAGGTATTGGATTAATAATAAATTTAGGAAGTTGAAATTTTATTGTGTATAGATATTATATTTTAGATGAAGATTGGATTTTATTAAAATTTTTAATTATATTAGCTGCAATAACTAAAAGAGCTCAAATTCCATTTTCTGCATGATTACCAGCAGCTATAGCTGCTCCTACTCCTGTATCTGCTTTAGTTCATTCTTCTACTCTTGTAACTGCTGGAGTTTATTTAATAATTCGTTTTAGATCTGCTTTAGAAGGTTCTAAAATTCAAAGAATATTATTAATTATTTCTTGTTTAACGATATTTATAGCTGGTTTAGGTGCTAATTTTGAATATGATTTAAAAAAAATTATTGCTTTATCAACGTTAAGACAATTAGGAGTGATACTTAGAATTTTAGCTTTAGGTTTTCCTGATCTTTCTTTTTTTCATTTATTAAGTCATGCATTGTTTAAAGCTTTACTATTTATATGTGCTGGAGTTGTAATTCATAGAGTAGGAGGTTATCAAGATATTCGATATATAGGTTGTTTAGTAAAATTTATACCTTTAAGAGTAGCTTTTATAACTGTAGCAAATTTGGCTTTGTGTGGGTTTCCTTTTTTAGCTGGTTTTTATTCTAAGGATATAATTTTGGAGGTGTCGTTTATAAGATGAACGAATTATATTGCTTTAATTTTATATATTTTAGCTACAGGTTTAACAGTAAGTTATACTATACGTTTAATTTTCTATAGATTAAGAGGAGAGTTTAATTTAAGGTGTATAAGAAATGTAAGTGATGAAAGTAAAATTATAACTAATTCTATAATTTTATTAGGTTTTAGAGCTATTATAATAGGTGCTGTTTTATCTTGGTTGTTATTTCCTGAGCCTTATATAATTTGTATAAGTGTTTTTATAAAAAATTTAGTTTTAATTATCAGATTTATTGGAGCTATATTGGGTTATATATTTAATTTAATAAATACAACATATAATTTAAAGTCTTTAAAAAATTATAAGTTTGTAATTATATTTGGTTCTATATGATTTATACCTTTTTTAAGGACTAAAAAAGTTAGTGAAATTAATTTAAAAAATGGTGTAATAATAGAAATACTTATAGATAAAGGTTGATATGAATATTTAGGAGCTCAGGGATTATATTATTTATTTAGTAAATTATTTATAATTTTAAATATATTACAAATAAATGGTATTAAAGTATTTATAAAAATATTTGTTGTTGGAGTAGTAATTATATTGTTTACTTTTATTTAATTTATATAATTTATACAGAATATTGCATTGAAGCTGCAAAAGAGACATAAATTAGTCTGTAAATATAAAACTTAAATAGTTTAATAGAAAATGTTAGTTTGTGGTACTAAAGATGTAAAATATATTACTTTGAGTAAAAATTTTTAGAAATTAAAATTTCAGTTTTGCAATGAAAATGCAATGTGTTAATTTACACTATAAAAATTAAGGAATATAAACGGAATTTAACCGCTTAGAAAAAAGTTAGAAGCTTTAAACTTTGACATAATATTCCTTTCTTGATAGGAATAAGATTTATTCAATTATATCATTAACAGTGATATGCCTCTATTTTGGCTTCAATCAATAAAAATTAGAAGGCTATTAGGCCTAAGTTTTAGGTCGAAACTAAATGCAATTATTCGCTTTCTAATTTCTAAAACTAGTTTTTAAAAAACTCTTTATGAATGCAACTCATATGTCATATATTGACTATAGTCTTATTAAGATCAATCTAATGCTCCTTGATATCATTCATAATAAAGTCCAAATAATAGAATGAGAAGGAAAATTATTCTTGTTATAAGTCATGAAAAAATATTAGTTAAATTAAGAGTTGAAGCGATAGGTAAGAGTAATGTAATTTCTACATCGAAAATTAAAAAAATTACAGCAATAAGAAAAAATCGTAATGAAAAAGGTAATCGTGCGGACCCTTTAGGGTCAAATCCACATTCATATGGAGAATTTTTTTCTCGATCTATGATTGTTTTTTTTGCTAGAATAGTTGCTAATATTATAATTATATAGACAATAATAAATGTAATAATTGAAATTAATAAAACTGTAAAGATTATTTTTTCTAAATTTTTTAGACCTTCTGATTGGAAGTCAGATATACTAATTATACTAAAAAAATATCCACCTCATCAGTAAATAAAAATATATAAGAATAGCCATACTACATCAACGAAATGCCAATATCAAGCAGCAGCTTCAAATCCTAAGTGATGTTTAGATGAAAAGTGACATTTATAAAGACGTAGAAAACAAACTGATAAAAATGTTGTTCCAATAATAACATGTAATCCGTGAAATCCTGTAGCTACAAAGAATGTTGATCCGAATACTGAATCTGCAATAGTAAATGGTGCTTCAATATATTCATATGCTTGAAGTATTGTAAAGTAAATTCCTAAAATAATAGTTAATCCAAGACTTTGAATTGATTGAGTGTAGTTAGATTCTATAATTGCATGATGGGCTCATGTTACTGTAGCTCCAGAAGAAAGTAAAATAGTAGTATTTAATAAAGGAATTTGAAATGGGTTAAAGGGTTGAATACCTAAGGGAGGTCAATATATACCAATTTCTACTGTTGGTGAAAGTCTTCTGTGAAAAAATGCTCAAAAAAAAGAAAAGAAAAATAATACTTCTGAAACAATAAATAGAATTATTCCTCATCGTAGTCCTTTTATGACTGTTGAAGTATGAAGTCCTTGATATGTTCCTTCACGAGTTACATCTCGCCATCATTGAATCATAGTTAAAATAGTTGCAATAAATCTTAAAATGAGAAGATTTATGTTATATTGATGGAATCATTTTACTAAACCTGTGGTTAATATTATAGCCCTAATAGATCCAGTAAGAGGTCAGGGTCTTATGTCTACTAAATGATAAGGATGAAAACCATGTGATGATGTCATTAGTTAATTTCTCTCGTATAGAGAGTTCTGAGTACTGCAAAGACATATGATTGAATAATTGCTACAGCAGATTCTAAGATAAGAAGTAAAATTTGAGCGAAAATAAGAATTGATAAAATAGATAAAGAAAGTGATGGTCCTGTTCCTCCTAATAAAGTTAAAAGTAAATGACCTGCAATTATGTTAGCGGCAAGTCGAATAGCTAATGTTCCTGGGCGAATAATATTTCTAATTCTTTCAATTAATACTATAAATGGTATAAGAGCAAAAGGAGTTCCTTGAGGAACTAAATGAGCAAATATATGTTTAGTATGTTTAATTCAACCAAATAATATTAATGTTAATCATAAAGGTAAAGATAAAGATAAAGTTATAACTATATGCCTAGATCTAGTAAATACATAAGGTAAAAGTCCTAAAAAATTATTAAATACAATTAGACTAAATAGTGCTACAAATAATATTGTTGATCCAATATGTGAAGGTTGAATAAGAGCTTTGAATTCTTTATGTAAGGTTTGAATTATTTTTCTTCAAAATAAAGATCATCGTGAAGGAGAAGCTCAATAAAGATAAGGTAGAAATATTAATCCTAAGATAGTTGAAATTCAGTTAGTTGAAAAGTTAAAAATTCTTGATGAAGGTTCAAAAATTGAAAATAGATTTGTTATAATTTTCAAGGTTTAAAATTAATTTTATTATTATAATTAAGTAAAGTTATTTTATCATAAGGTTTAATAAAATAGTTTAATAAAAAGAAAAGTAGTAATGATAATAAAAAGAAAAAGAATAAATAAAGTCAATAAAGAGGAGCTATTTGTGGCATTAAGAAATATCTATAAAAAGATAATTTATACTTGACAAATATATGTTATTAATTTAACTAATTTCTTTCACCAGAAGTAATCGTAAAATACTATAATAGATTTAAAAGATCTACACTTACTTTCAGTCATCGGGTGAGTCTTCAATTGATAATGAAATTCAGTTTAAAAATGAATTAATAGAAATTCTTTCAATTACAATTGGTATAAAACTATGGTTAGCACCACAAATTTCGGAACATTGACCATAAAATAATCCTGGTCGATTAATTAAAAATCTAACTTGATTAAGACGTCCAGGAATAGCGTCAGCTTTAACACCTAAAGATGGTACAGTTCAAGAATGAATAACATCGGCGGCTGTGATTAATACTCGAATTTGTGTATTTATGGGTAAAATTGTTCGATTGTCAACATCTAATAAACGGAATCCTGAATCTGTTAATTCATTTGTTGGAATTATATAAGAATCAAATTCTATTTGTAAAAAGTCTGAATATTCATATCTTCAATATCATTGGTGACCAATAGTTTTAATAGTTATAGAAGGATTATTTACTTCATCTAAAAGATAAAGTAAACGTAAAGATGGTAAAGCAATAAAAATTAAAATAAGAGCTGGAATAGATGTTCAAATTACTTCAATAGGTTGATTTTCTAGTATATAACGGTTAATAAAAGAGTTAAAAAATAAAGTTGATATTATGTAACCTACAAAAGTTACAATTAAAACTAATACTAGTATAATATGATCATGAAAAAAAATTAATTGTTCTATAAGAGGAGAAGCACTGTCTTGAAAATTTAAGTATGCTCATGTTGCCATAAATTTTCTAAAAGAAGAATAAATCTTCCTAGTAGGAGCTTAAATCCTATACATCTATCTGCCATTTTAGAAATTAGTAATTAATGGAATTTCTATGTATGAATGATCGGCTGGTGGGTAATTATGTTTTCATTCGATTGATGATGGTAAAAATGGGGAGAAAATTACAGGTCGGTTAGATACTAAGGCTTCTCAGATAATTAATAAAAATCCTAAAGCAGCAACAAATGAAATTATTGATCCTAAAGAAGAAATAATATTTCAAGTTGCATAGGCATCTGGATAGTCTGAGTATCGTCGAGGCATACCATTAAGCCCTAAAAAATGTTGAGGGAAGAATGTTAAATTTACTCCAATAAATGTTACTAAAAAATGTATTTTTAGTCATTTTGGATTTAATGATAATCCTGTTATTAATGAAAATCAGTGAGCGATTCCTGCAAAAATTCCAAATACAGCTCCTATTGATAAAACATAATGGAAATGTGCTACAACATAATAAGTGTCATGTAAGATAATATCAATTGAAGAGTTAGCTAAAACTACTCCTGTTAAACCACCTACTGTGAATAGAAAAATAAATCCTAAAGCTCATAGTAAAGAAGGTGAGTAATTTATTTGTGTTCCATGTAAAGTTCTAAGTCATCTAAAAATTTTAATTCCAGTAGGAATGGCAATGATTATAGTAGCTGATGTAAAGTATGCTCGTGTGTCAACGTCTATACCTACTGTAAATATGTGATGTGCCCATACAACAAATCCTAAAATTCCAATTGCTAATATAGCATAAATTATTCCTAATGTACCAAAGGATTCTTTTTTACCAGATTCTTGTCTTACAATATGTGAAATTATACCGAATGCTGGTAAAATTAGAATATATACTTCTGGATGGCCAAAGAATCAAAATAAATGCTGATAAAGGACTGGGTCACCTCCTCCGGCAGGATCAAAAAAAGACGTATTTAGATTACGATCTGTTAAGAGTATAGTAATAGCTCCTGCTAAAACTGGAAGTGATAAAAGTAAAAGAATAGCGGTAATAAATACAGCTCAAACAAATAATGGTATTTGGTCTATTGTTATACCATATGATCGTATATTGATTACTGTTGTTATAAAATTAACTGCTCCTAAAATGGACGAAACACCAGCAAGATGAAGAGAAAAAATTCCTAAATCAACAGAAGCACCAGCATGAGCGATTGCCGCAGCTAAAGGTGGATAAACTGTTCATCCTGTACCAACTCCTCTTTCAACTATACTTCTTGTTAGTAATAGAGTTAATGAAGGAGGTAAAAGTCAAAATCTTATATTATTTATTCGTGGGAAGGCTATATCTGGAGCACCTAATATAAGTGGAACTAATCAATTTCCAAATCCACCAATTATGATGGGTATAACTATAAAAAAAATTATTACAAAAGCATGGGCTGTAACTACTACATTATAAATTTGATCATTACCAATTAATCTTCCTGGTTGTCTTAATTCTGCTCGAATAATTAATCTTAATGATGTACCTACTATACCTGCTCAAGCTCCAAAAATAAAATATAATGTACCAATATCTTTATGATTTGTAGAAAAGAGTCATCGTTGCAT